TTTCGTCGAGAAATAATCAAAGGTTCTACGCGTGCTCAAAGACGTAAAACGGGTGTTTTAAATCTGTATCAAAGAAAACTATGTTCCCTTTTTTTTATAAACCACCAAATGCACTTATTTGACAAAATTTATCTTTTGTGCGAAGAACTAATAAACGAAATTATTACAAACATACAACAATTTAAATTTAAAATTCCGAAAATTAAAATTTATAAAGAAATAGAAAAAGGTTTAAATGTTTATTTAGAAAACCAAAAAGAAGACGACGAAGAACGAGAAATAATGATGGTACAAGAACTTTTAGAATTCTTTCCACTTTCTCACGGAGTGAGAAGTCTCATATTATTAATACAATCGTATCTTAGAAAAAGGGTAATATTACCTTCCTTCATAAAGATTAAACAGGCTATCCGTTCCTTCTTATCACAAGAGTCCGAGGAGCTTGATGATCTGGAGGAATTGAAGCAAGAAATGCATATTTTCTGCTCCTATGATGGTCTTGAACTATTAGACAAAGATAAACCTGAATACCTGCAGGGTATTCAGATAAAGATAATATATCCTTTCCGTATAAAACCTTGGCACGTATATAATGTGAATTGGAGTTTGGACGAGGAAATAAAAAATGATTCTTGTTTTTTAACGACTTGGGGACTGGAAGCTGAACATCCTTATGGTTCTCCCCAAAACCTACTTTTTTATAAACCCATTTTGGACCCCGTTTTTGAAGAACTCGAAAAAGAAATTCAAAAATTTAAAATAGAATTTCGAGAAAAATTAAAAAAAAAATTGCGAAAAGAGTTTTTTATAGCTCGAATAATTTTCAAAGAAAGAATAATTTCTTTTTTATTAAAAGTTCTAGAGGAAACAAAAAAATTCATTTACTTTATACCAGAAATATATATAAAAACAATAAACAAATTCCTATTACTATTTAACATGAATCCAATTATAGTAGATATAGATAAATTTAAAAAAGATTCGAGTGAAATAAAAAAAGAAAAAAAAAAGGATTCTAGAATGAATAATCTGATCATTCATGAATCATCCATTCAAATCCAATCTATGGATTGGAAAAATTTTTCACTGACAGAAACAAAAATAAAGAATCTGACTGATTTAACAAGCGCAATCAAAAAAGAAATAGAAAGAATTACAAAAGACAAGGAAAACATATTTCGAACTCTAAATATTAATCCTAACAAACCAAGTTATGGTACTAAAAAAATAGAATCTATTTGTCAGATATTAAAAAGAAGAAATGAGCGATTAATCCGTAAATCACATTATTTTTTTAAATTTTTCTGGGAAAAGATATACATAAATATATTTCTATATATCAATATCATTAATAGTCCCAGAATAAATACACAACCTGTTCTTGAATCAAAAAAAAAAATTAAGTTTATTTCGACTATAAATAAGTTTATTTCGACTATAAAAAAGTCACTTTCACTTATTAATAGTAATACTAATATTAATAGTAATACTAATATTAATAGTAATACTAATATTAATAGTAATAGTAATACTAATATTAATAGTAATACTAATAAGATTAGTAAGAATAATTCGAATATTTTTTTTTCTTTTTTATCACAGGCCCATGTTTTTTACAAATTATCACAAACTCAAGTTCTTAACTTGTATAAGTTAAGATCAGTTCTTGAATATCACGGAATATCTTTATTTATTAAGAATGAAATAAAAGATTCCTTTCGAACACAAGGAATAATTTATTCCCAATTGAAACATAAGAAACTCCATAATTCTGAAATAAAGCAATGGAAAATTTGGTTAAAAAATAACTATCAATACAATTTATCTCCGATAGAATGGTCTAAATTAGTACCGCAAAAATGGAGAAACAGAGTCAATCAACATTGTAAGGTTAAAAATCCAAATTTTAGCAAACGTGATTCGTATAAAAAAAAAAAAAATGATTCGAAAATCCACGAGAATAAAAATAATAAATTCAAAAAAATTTATAGATATGATCTTTTATCATATAAATTTATTTATTATGAAGATAATAAGGACTCATATAGTTATGAATCACCATTCCAATTAAATAAGAACCAATCAAAAAATTCTACTTATAATTATTACAACACACATAAAGAAAAAAAAGTTGATATGTGGGGGAATATCCCTATCACTAATTATCTAGGAAAAATAGATATAGATAAAAATCTATATAGAAAATTTTTTGATTGGAGAATTATCAATTTTTTTCTTAGAAAAAAAGTCGACATTGGAACCTGGATCGATATCATCACCAAGAGTAGTAAAAATACTAAGACTGAAATTAACAATTATCAAAATTTTGATAAACTAAAAATATATGAGAAAGATCTTTTTTATTTCCCAATCCCAATTTATCAAGAAATCAATTCATCCAATCAAAAAAAAAACCTTTTTAATTGGATGGGAATGAATGAAGAAATATTTTATAGTCCCATATCCGATTTTAGATTTAAACCTTGTTTCCTACCAGAACTTTTGTTTTTTTCTAATGCATATAAAAGGAAACCGTGGATTATGCCAATTAGATCACTTTTTTTCAATTTTAATGTAAGTAAAACTCTTAGTAAAAATAAAAACAAAAATAGAAAGAAAAAAAAAGATTCTTTTATATTACCAAATGAAAAAAAATCTCTTAACTTTGAATTAGAGAATCTAAATCAAGAAGATCCATGGGGTTATATATCAGATTTCAAAAACCAAAAATCTACTATCTCAGAGAAACAAGGATATATTGACGAAGATGATATGAGATCAGAGATGAAAAAACGTAAAGAACAAATCAAGAGTACTGCAGACTTAGAAATCGAGGGGTTCCTGAAAAGATATTTGATTTTTCAAGTGCAATGGGATGATTACAACAGGATAGAAAAAACTTTGTGGACACTCCAAAAAAAGAAAAAATTCCAAAAAGTGAAAAGAATGCAAATACACAGTATGCCAATAGGTATAAACGAAATAAATCTGGATGAACTACAGATCCTAAAGGAATTCGACACTTGTAAAGAAAATGGTAAAGGTATTAAAGAATTAATAAAAAGTGGAATATTTTTTATAGAATCAATCCGTCCGTCTATAAAAAGAAATGGACAATTTATTATGTATCAAACCATAGGTATTTCATTGGTTCATAAGAGTAAAGACCAAAAAAAATCTAGAAGCTACGAAAATCTTGATAAAAAAAAAATTGATGAATCTATTGCAAAACATCAAAAAATGACAAAAAATCGAGACAAAAATCATTATGATTTGTTTTCTCCTGAAACTATTTTATCGCCTAGACGTCGTAGAGAATTGAGAATTCTAATTTGTTTCAATTCAAAGAAAAGTAATGGTGTGGATAAAAATGAAGTATTTTGCAATAGGAACAAGGTAAAAATAAAAAACTGTGGTCAATTTTTTTATGAAAGCAAAGATCTTGATAAAGATAAAACTAAATTAATTAAATTAAAACTCTTTCTTTGGCCAAATTTTCGATTAGAAGATTTAGCTTGTATGAATCGCTATTGGTTTGATACTACCAATAGTAGTCGTTTCAGTATGTTAAGGATACATATGTATCCACGATTGAAAATTGATTGATGATATATTTATCTTATATCCCATACTATAACTATATAATATAGATCGGGTAAATAAATAGATATTTACACCTCATCTTCCATTCCATTTAAGATACATAATACTAATTCAATCATGTATCAATTAGATCCAGAAATGAATCAAGAGAATTTTTTGTTAAGTCTCAATTATTTTGAGAGTGCCGAAACGTCTTTTTCTATCCATATCCGAATCGAATTGAAAATTGGATTGATTATTTATTTAGTTTCTTTAAAAATTCTCTTTGATAAAGAGGAAATGAATCTATATCAATAAGAAAGTTGGGATTTTTTATTGGGTATACCAGATTAAAATCGCTCACATTATTATTACTGATCATGAAAATTCATATTCGCAAAAAGAATAAGTATAAGAAATTTCCTATGCCAAAAAAATTATTCATATCAGTTATTTCGAAAGAAAAAGAAAAAAAAGAAGAAAATAGGGGGTCTGTTGAATTTCAAGTATTCCATTTTACCAATAAGATACAGAGACTTACATTACATTTGGAATTACACAAAAAAGACTATTCATCTCAGAAAGGTCTACGGAAAATTCTGGGAAAACGTCAACGGATGTTGGCTTATTTGTCAAAAAAAAATAGAGTACGTTATAAAGAATTAATCAGTCAATTGAATATTCGAGAACTAAAAAGACCTTAATTTGAAGAGTGAAATTATTTGATTTATTAGATCTTGAATTTTGATGAACTTTTATTCGTTTTCAGCAATTCATGGAAAAAGGAATCTGAGAAAAACCTATGACTGTACCAGTTACACGAAAAGACCTCATGATAGTTAATATGGGCCCTCACCACCCATCAATGCATGGCGTTCTTCGACTAATCCTTACTTTAGATGGTGAAGATGTTATTGACTGTGAACCAATATTAGGTTATTTACACAGAGGAATGGAAAAAATTGCGGAAAACCGAACAATTATACAATATCTTCCTTATGTAACACGATGGGATTATTTAGCTACTATGTTCACAGAAGCAATAACTGTAAATGGACCAGAGCAATTAGGAAATATTCAAGTACCTAAAAGGGCTAGCTATATCCGAGTAATTATGTTGGAGTTGAGTCGTATAGCTTCCCATTTGTTATGGCTTGGCCCTTTTATGGCAGATATTGGTGCACAGACCCCCTTCTTCTATATTTTCAGAGAAAGAGAATTGGTATATGATCTATTTGAAGCTGCCACCGGTATGAGAATGATGCATAATTTTTTTCGTATCGGAGGAGTAATTGCGGATTTACCTTATGGCTGGATAGAAAAATGTTTGGATTTCTGTGATTATTTTTTAACGGGGATTGCTGAATATCAAAAGCTTATTACACGAAATCCCATTTTTTTAGAACGAGTTGAAGGGGTGGGCATTATTGGCGGAAAAGAAGCAATAAATTGGGGTTTATCGGGACCAATGCTCCGAGCTTCCGGAATCCAATGGGATCTTCGTAAAGTTGATCATTATGAGTGTTACGACGAATTTAATTGGGAAGTCCAATGGCAAAAAGAAGGAGATTCATTAGCTCGTTATTTAATACGAATTGGTGAAATGACGGAATCCATAAAAATTATTCAACAAGCTCTGGAAGGAATTCCTGGGGGTCCTTATGAAAATTTAGAAATTCGACGCTTTAATAGAGTAAGAGATCCTGAATGGAATGATTTTGAATATCGATTCATTAGTAAAAAGCCGTCTCCCACTTTGGAATTGTCGAAACAAGAACTTTATGTGAGAATCGAAGCTCCAAAGGGAGAATTGGGAATTTTTTTGATAGGGGATCAGAGTGTTTTTCCTTGGAGATGGAAAATCCGCCCACCAGGTTTTATCAATTTGCAAATTCTTCCTCAGTTAGTTAAAAGAATGAAATTGGCTGATATTATGACGATACTGGGTAGCATAGATATCATTATGGGAGAAGTTGATCGTTGAAATGATAATTGATAAAACAGAAGTACAAGCTATCAATTCTTTTTCTAGATTGGAATACTTAAAAGAAGTCTATGGGACCATATGGATGCTTGCCCCTATTTTGATTCTTGTATTGGGAATCACAATAGGTGTACTAGTAATTGTGTGGTTAGAAAGAGAAATATCTGCAGGGATACAACAACGTATTGGACCTGAATATGCTGGACCTTTGGGAATTCTTCAAGCTCTAACAGATGGTACAAAACTACTTTTCAAAGAAAACCTTCTTCCATCTAGAGGAGATAGGAGTTTATTTGGTGTCGGGCCCTCTATAGCAGTTATATCCATTTTACTAAGTTATTCAGTAATTCCTTTTGGCTATCACCTTGTTCTAACCGATCTCAGTATTGGTGTTTTTTTATGGATCGCGATTTCAAGTATTGCTCCCATTGGACTTCTTATGTCAGGATATGGATCAAATAATAAATATTCTTTTTTAGGTGGTCTACGGGCTACTGCCCAATCGATTAGTTATGAAATACCATTAACTCTATGTGTGTTATCAATATCTCTACGTGTGATTCGTTGAAACATAAGTTTTTCCCTATTTCTTTGTAGCTTTCTATCTAGAAATGAACTTAAATACATTGAATCAATATCTCCTTTTTTTATTCACCCTTCCGGTTGATGAATAAAACCAGATAGTTATATGAGTGAAAGAAAACAGCTTCGAAATTTGCAGTAAAAAGCTTGAGTCTCGTTTCCTATGTACAAGAGTTAAGTGAAAGTAAACATAATAGAGTAAAGATTGTTTACCCCAAGATTGGTTGATTAATCATCATGGCTTGAAACGGGTTGAAAAGATCAACTCTATGGAGTTTTTACTATCTTTTATATGTATTACCATATATGAATTAACATAGAGATTGAGCAAAAATGAGTGGATGATTAGAAACACCAAGGTACACAAAGGACTAGTAATAGAGATTATCTAATTTATCTGAAAAATCATTTCTAAAGAAATACTAATTGGGGCTTAAAATTGGTAGAAATGATCAAGTAGTACTCCCCAAAATTCCGATCCAGAGTATGCTCCTATCCACCGATTAAACGAAAAACTATCAGGAACGAAGTAATCTTTTACTTTTTTTTCATTATAAATAAAAAGGCTTTGTTCTCTCTATCAGAACAAAGCCTTTTATTCTTGCTTTTCTATCTCTATATTAATTGAACTAGCATATCTTGTCATGATTCATGAATTAATGTTTAATTCTTTTTTGTAATCGAAGATGATAAGATGCTAGGGATAGGGTTGAAATAGTTATTGATATTGCTAAAAGTTTATTGAAAAATACTACGTTATTACTCAATAGTTATTACTCAATAAAATAAAGAAAAATTTCTTTATTTTTATTTTAAGTTAAATTCAAGTAAAAGAAGAGATTAATTCAGAAGCACTTTTTATAGTATAGCAGACGGAATTACATTATTCTAATTTAGGATCTTTCGATTGATTTTGACTCTATCCTATAAACATCAAGATTAAAGAATATCGAAACCATCCTTAGATTTCTTTGTGGCTCTCGAGGAGCCGTATGAGGTGAAAATTTCATGTACGGTTCTGGAATAGCGATGATAACAACCATCTTATCACCGACTATAATTATCTAACAGTTCAAGTACAGTTGATATAGTTGAAGCACAGTCAAAATATGGGGTTTGGGGGTGGAATTTGTGGCGACAACCTATAGGATTTTTAATTTTTCTAATTTCTTCTCTAGCAGAATGTGAAAGATTGCCTTTTGATTTACCAGAAGCAGAAGAAGAATTAGTAGCAGGTTATCAAACCGAATATTCAGGCATTAAATTTGGTTTATTTTACGTTGCTTCCTATCTAAATCTACTAGTTTCTTCATTATTTGTAACAGTTCTTTACTTGGGGGGTTGGAATCTCTCTATTCCGTACATATTTTTTCCTGAACTTTTTGAAAAAAATGAAGTGTATGGAGTTTTTCGAATGACAATTGACATTTTCATTACATTAACTAAAACTTATTTGTTCTTGTTTATTTCTATTACAACAAGATGGACTTTACCTAGATTGAGAATGGATCAACTATTAAATCTTGGATGGAAATTTCTTTTACCTATTTCTTTAGGTAATCTATTATTAACAACTTCTTCCCAACTCCTTTCATTATAAATAAATAGAATTTTTTATATTCACTTGATTCATAACTTGTCTCAAACAAGAGAAAGAAAGAAATATCAAAAATTTTTATTACTATTTATGATATGTTCCGTATGGTAACTAGGTTCATGAATTATGGTCAACAAACAGTACGAGTGGCAAGTTACATTGGTCAAAGTTTTATGATTACCCTATCTCATGCAAATCGTTTACCTGTAACTATTCAATACCCCTATGAAAAATTGATTACATCGGAGCGTTTTCGCGGTCGAATCCACTTTGAATTTGATAAATGCATTGCTTGTGAAGTATGTGTTCGTGTATGTCCTATAGATCTACCTGTTGTTGATTGGAAATTGGAAATTGATATTCGAAAGAAACGATTGCTTAATTACAGTATTGATTTCGGAATCTGTATATTTTGTGGTAATTGTGTTGAGTATTGTCCAACAAATTGTTTATCAATGACTGAAGAATATGAACTCTCTACCTATGATCGTCACGAATTAAATTATAACCAAATTGCTTTAGGTCGTTTACCAATATCAATAATTGACGATTTTACAATTCGAACAATTTTGAATTCGCCTCACAAATAAAAAAAATCCCTTGATTAAAGAACCCAATTATTAAGGTTCAGTTTCTTATCTAACTTAAAAAAGTTTCTTTCTTTTTGCTTGGTCAATAACGAAAAATCCCAACTATTGATTTATTTGGTTGATGGAAATTGCCTATTTATTTGTATATGAATTTGTATTGAAAATTTTTTTATCGTAATGATTTCAATTTGAACTATCCTTTAAAAAATACGATTGGTTCATGTACCTATATCAATTCACACCCATTAGGATCTCATTCAATTGGGAACATATCATAAATAGAGCAACTTCACTTTTTTTCCTGGTCAGGTTAATAAGATCATGAAACATTCTTTTTTTTTCTTATTTTCCATATAATGGATTTACCCGGACCAATACATGATTTTCTTTTAGCCTTTCTGGGATCGGGTCTTATATTAGGAGGTCTAGGAATTATATTATTTACTAATCTAATTTTTTCTGCCTTTTCGTTGGGATTGGTTCTTGTTTGTATATCTTTATTCTATATTCTAGTAAACTCTCATTTTGTAGCTTCTGCACAGCTCCTTATTTACGTGGGAGCTATAAATGTTTTAATCATATTTGCTGTAATGTTCATGAATGAGTCAGAATATGACAAAGATTTTCATCTTTTAACTGTTGGGGATGGGTTTACTTCCTTAGTTTGTACAAGTCTTTTTGTTTCATTAATTACTACTATTCTAAATACATCATGGTACGGAATTATTTGGACTACAAGATCAAACCAGATTCTAGAACAAGATTTGATAAATAATAGTCAACAAATTGGAATTCATTTATCAACAGATTTTTTTCTTCCATTTGAACTCATTTCGATAATTCTTTTAGTTGCTTTGATAGGTGCAATTGCTGTGGCTCGTTAATAATAAATCTTTAAAACGAAAATGGAAATACCAATCAAACTTTATTCTTATCTATTTTCATTCAATTCGATTTGAATTCATGGCTAAAATAAATAAAAAAATACTTTTTGTTCGATCTGTTACCAACATATTCTCTTTTTCTGTATTTTTTATATTCTAGTCAAAAAAATAGGTTTAATTGTTGTCATATTGAAATAAATCTATATTGATAAGGAGTTGGTCAATGATGCTCGAACATGTACTTGTTTTGAGTGCCTATTTATTTTCTATCGGTATCTATGGATTAATCACGAGCCGAAATTTGGTTAGAGCTCTTATGTGTCTTGAACTTATCTTGAATGCAGTTAATCTAAATTTCGTAACATTTTCTGATTTTTTTGATAGTCGCCAATTAAAAGGAAACATTTTTTCCATTTTTGTTATAGCTATTGCAGCCGCTGAAGCAGCTGTTGGACCAGCTATTCTTTCGTCAATTTATCGTAACCGAAAATCAACTCGTATTAATCAATCGAATTTGTTGAATAAGTAGTATTTTAATTATAGAAATTTGAATAGTCATCAATTCAAATTCGATGAGTAAATATATCCCATAAGGTATGATCATGCTTGCAAAAATGGAAGAAATCAAAGTATTTTGAATCTCCTTTCTAAGCCGATCCAGAAGTTGTTTAGGTTTATTCAAAAATTCTGGTAACTAATTGATTCGTCTGGTGTGGTGTTTGAATATGTGATTCATTTACAAGTTTACTATTACTAGATCGAAAATGAATGAAGTTAAAAA